CAAACGTCTAGCATTCCCTCACGCTTGGCGCCAATGAGGTTTTTTTGAGAGAAACAACAAACTATGCCTTCGCCGTATGAAATAGAAATATTAAGTAAAAATAGCATGGCATTTCGAATTCGATATGAAAAGATTTTTATTATTAAAAAAAGATTGATTATATATCGAGAGAGTAGTATGAAATAGTAGTATGAAATAAAGGGTATTTCTGATTTTATCTTATAGATCTGGAATCCTGTTCAGCGTCACAAACTTTTTTTTCATACCATAAATCTCTTAACAATATTTATATTTATTGTATAAATAAAATAAAAAATATTTTTTTATTTACTTTTTTTTATTTGATTGGATTAAAAAGAAACTTTGGGATTGCTGAATCACAGACAAATATATATAAATATAAATAACAAAAAATAAATAATAAATATATAAAGCAACGGAACCATCATAGTATTTTTTTAACTCCTCCAAAAAGAAGGGTGGTAATTTGATCATTTACCAATATGAGTCTCATAGATCAGATCCTATTTTTCTCTTTCTGCGATGGAAGGTAAAGATCAATTTTATTGTAGAGCCGTATGCAATGCACAAAGGATGCCCGTACGGTTATTCTATTTTTTTCTTAGTTTTTTTCTCTTTATTTATTTTATCTTCACTCCATCGTCGAGATCGAGGAACCTTTATTTTGTTATATCATCAGGGTAATGATTCATCAACCCGCTAGTGATTTTTATGAAGCACAAACGGGAGAAGCTATCTTGGAAGCGGAAGAGCTGCTAAAACTGCGTGAAACCATCACAAGGGTTTATGTACAAAGAACGGGCAAACCCCTATGGGTTGTATCCGAAGACATGGAAAGAGATGTTTTTATGTCAGCAACAGAAGCCCAAGCTTATGGAATTGTTGATCTTGTAGCAGTTGAATGAAAATAGAAAATAGGATGTATTTCGCACAAATCCCTAATTTCTTTTTTATCTTCTTACCGAGTTCAATATTTTATTAAATCGAAGTAATTCATAATCATCCGGTTAGGATCGATCTAAACCAGCTCATTATGTATACCATTCAACATGCCAACGATTAAACAACTTATTAGAAATACAAGACAGCCAATCAGAAATGTCACGAAATCCCCCGCTCTTCGGGGATGCCCTCAGCGTCGAGGAACATGTACTAGGGTGTATGTGCGACTCGTTCAGATCATGGGCTGGGACAAAAGAAAAACCATTTTCCAGTATCAATGATCAGTACCGATCAATAGGATAAAATTCAATAGGATAAAACGGAAGAACTCCATTCCATTCACTCTCTAAAAATAATAAGATCTATCTTTCTATTGTATATGAAATTTATGGTTTCCATTGGTGCAAATCCAATTACCCTCAATTTAAGATGAAAAAAAGATTCCCCATTGGTATTAAATGGTTATCCATTAAGCGGGGACAATCTTATTAAAAAAAAAGAAAGATTCGACTTCCATTCTTGCAAGAACGGACTAAGAGGGTCAGCTACCCAGCTAACTTTCATAATTAAATACCGTTACTGTATAGGTAGATCCCTTGTGAAAAACCTATTACTGGCTAATTTATGGGTAGAGCCGAAGAGTGTGAACTGTACAAGTTACTAATAAGGTTAGGTTAATTATTATTAAATAAATTTAAATTAAGAGGCTCCGGTGTATAGAGAAGACCTCACCGTTTAAGAATAAACCATAGAAACGATGGAACCTACTATTTCTTTATCCATTTACTAGTTTTTATTTAATATGTTGTTGATACCTAGTTGAATAGAATTTCTTTTTCGAGGTAAAAAAGGGTGGTCGGGAAGGTTATAGTAGCTAAAGCCATTGGAATTTTTATTTTATACATTGGAAAAATTCGTTTTGTTATTAATAGACTGAGGAAGGGGAATAGAAAAACTGAAAGAAAGTAAAGCCATTAGTTATTCTATTCGTTAAAGTTTCATTTATTCAATGACCAGAATTAGACGGGGATATATAGCTCGTAGACGTAGAACAAAAATTCGTTTATTTGCCTCAAGCTTTCGAGGAGCTCATTCAAGACTTACTCGAACTATTACTCAACAGAAAATAAGAGCTTTGGTTTCGGCTCATCGAGATAGAGATAGGCAAAAGAGAACCTTTCGTCGTTTGTGGATAACTCGTATAAACGCAGTAATTCGCGAGGAGGGGGTATTCTATAGTTATAGTAGATTAATACATGATTTGTACAAGAGCCGAGTGCTTCTTAATCGAAAAATACTTGCGCAAATAGCTATATTAAATAAAAAAAGTCTTTATATGATTTCCAACGAAATCATAAAAAATAAAATAAGTAGATTCTAAGAAATCCGCTAGAATCGAGTTCCCCGGAGAATGAACTCCGGGAGGGTAGAGTAAAAATGACTATGAGAAAAAATTATTATGATAAAGTAGTCAACATAAATAAACACGTTCAATAAAAAAAGGATTTCTTTGATTTCCCCGAGTTTTTTATTATTC